TTCACCAAGCCCTTATCACTTAGTTTTCGACTTTTCGGAAATATCTTAGCGGATGAATTAGTAGTTGTTGTTCTTGTTTCTTTAGTACCTTCAGTAGTTCCTATCCCTGTCATGTTCCTTGGATTATTTACAAGTGGTATTCAAGCTCTTATTTTTGCAACTTTAGCCGCGGCTTATATAGGTGAATCTATGGAGGGCCATCATTGAAATAGTCTTTTTTAGCTTAGTACAAAGCAATGTATGTGCAGCTAAAGGTGATTTACTTAAGGAATAGAAATATACAAGACTCTATATACGATAGAAAGCAATAGGAACAAAAAATCTCAAATTATGATATTAGGGAGTTGTAAAAAAAGGAAAGAGATCTTTGATATCTTTTTCCTAAAATTATCCTTCCATCCACTTAACATGCTACCTTTTCGACGAATATTGGCCTTCTATATTATATATATTTATTATATTGGTCGGTCAGCCAATCTTCTTATTCAAATTCTGATTTGAATTAAGATATATGTTTACAACGTGTGATTAAATAAAAAACGGTAGAAAGGATTCTACTTTACAGTTGGTTTTATTCAACAATTGACCAAAAAAAATTTAATAAATTGCACGAACTTAGATCAATCAAAAAATTTCTATGCAATAATTCGCGCTAATCAATTTCATTAGTTCATTTAGAATGTATTCGGGTAGACTAATGATAAATAAATACGAATACAGCCGAAAAAGAGGGGATTCCTAAAAAACGAATGGGTTCGAGAACCCAATTGAATCTAATGGTTTACGTTATGGAAGAAAGACACGTATATGTGATATTAGATATTGACTAGTTATATATGAACTAAAGATATATTTCATTTTCCCCACTACCGTGTGTGGGTTCAAATAGAAGTTCTCTCATATCGTTGTGGCTGTGAATTCGCTGAATAAAGAGATGAAATCAAGAAAAGATGAAAGAATTGAAATAAGAGTTCGGAATCACGAAATAGAAGAACGAAAGTGCTATGAATTCACAAAAACTCTGCGGGATAGAAACGAAAAACTAGATATCGAAGTAGGTCGGATTATTCAATAATATTCTTACTTAAATTCGAAGTTCTTAGTTACTTCGACTGGATGTATCGATGGAATAATTAAGTCATAATTCATTGGCTGATTGTATCATTAACCATTTATTTTTGTTGGTACGAGGGACTTATCATGAATCCACTGATTTCTGCTGCTTCCGTTATTGCTGCTGGATTGGCTGTAGGGCTTGCTTCTATTGGACCTGGAATTGGTCAAGGGACTGCTGCGGGTCAAGCCGTAGAGGGTATCGCGAGACAGCCCGAGGCAGAAGGAAAAATACGAGGTACTCTATTGCTTAGTCTAGCTTTTATGGAAGCTTTAACGATTTATGGATTGGTTGTAGCATTAGCACTTTTATTTGCGAATCCTTTTGTTTAATCTTAGAAAAATATATATTTTTCCTATTTTATTGCTTTGGACTTGTCGTTTGCTTTTTCAAATTAGATCAAGACTTCCCTCCTACAATTCCTTATTCGTTGAGAAAATAACCTATGGGAAGGGCTGATTTGCAGATGAGGCATTAGCATACCGACTCTCTTTCATCCTTCCCGCCCGTAGTCAAGAGAAACTCTTTTTTTGAGTTGTTGCAACAACTAAGGTAAGGGGTAGTTTATACTTTATAACATAACTCGAGTATTTTTTGACTCGATTTCAAAAAAAAATAATAAATTAAAAGGGCAAAGTGATAGAAAAAGAACTCTGGTCGATTTTTTAGTCAAGGGGAGATTATATGAAAAATGTAACCGATTCTTTCGTTTATTTGGGCCACTGGTCATCTGCCGGGAGTTTCGGATTTAATACCGATATTTTAGCAACAAATCCAATAAATCTAAGTGTAGTTATTGGTGTATTGATCTTTTTTGGAAAGGGAGTGTGTGTGAGTTGTTTATTTCAAGAATAGGCTGGATCCAATCAGCTGTACCCCTTTTCCGTTATAACTGGGAAAGGGGGGTGCATGATCGCGCGAATTACTTCTTAATAAATTATATGTAAGAACCATAACATTTCGCGATTCATTGGCAAATCTACTTTGATTCTCTAGCAACCAATAACGAGGGTCTGTTAAGATGGTTAAAGCAAACTGTTTGAAGTCTAGGCGCAGCATAGTACTCTTTCTACCACTATGTTAATATAGAGGTGGTTTAAAAATGAATCTTTTATCAATATAGAACACTCATCTCGATAAAATGATTTGAACCACTTATTCTAAAAAAGGACATTTGCCCTCTTTTATCCAATGCGGAATCGACGACCTATGCCTTAATGTATAAGTAAGAAGCCTTTTTTTGGATTTGAACTGAAGAAAAAAAAGAAACAACTTTGCTGACAACTACATGTTTTTATTTTGTCAGAAGAGTCCTCCAAGTATTTTGGTTTTGTATTAGATTCGTTTTTTTCATTTGAATAAAGAAGAGAGGATAGGCTCATTACA